GTCCTTGTAGCTTAATACTAAAGCATAGCACTGAAGATGCTAAGATGGTATCCACTATTCCCAAGGACAAAAGACTTAGTCCTAACCTTACCGTTAATTGTTGCTAGATATATACATGCAAGTATCCGCGCCCCAGTGTGAATGCCCTCTCCCTACCACTAACCTAGGCAGAGGAGCCGGTATCAGGCACACCCGAGATGGTAGCCCAAGACATCTTGCTTAGCCACACCCCCACGGGTACTCAGCAGTAATTAACATTAAGCAATGAGTGAAAACTTGACTTAGTCATAGCAACCCTAAGGGTTGGTAAATCTTGTGCCAGCCACCGCGGTCACACAAGAGACCCAAATTAACTGTAACACGGCGTAAAGAGTGGCAGCACGCTATCACACCAACTAAGATCGAAATGCAACTGAGCTGTCATAAGCCCAAGCTGCACCTAAGACCACCCTAAAAACAATCTTAGCATCTGCGATTGATAAAACCCACGAAAGCTAAGACCCAAACTGGGATTAGATACCCCACTATGCTCAGCCTTAAATCTTGGTACTTAACTTACTAAAGTATCCGCCTGAGAACTACGAGCACAAACGCTTAAAACTCTAAGGACTTGGCGGTGCCCCAAACCCACCTAGAGGAGCCTGTTCTATAATCGATAACCCACGATGTACCTGACCACTCCTTGCCAGAGCAGCCTACATACCGCCGTCGCCAGCTTACCTCCCCTGAGAGTACAACAGTGAGCACAATAGCCCTAACCACGCTAGCAAGACAGGTCAAGGTATAGCCTATGGAGTGGAAGAAATGGGCTACATTTTCTAAACTAGAAAACCTACGGAAAGGGGTGTGAAACCACCTCTAGAAGGCGGATTTAGCAGTAAAGCAGGATTATAAAGCCTACTTTAAACTGGCCCTGGGGCACGTACATACCGCCCGTCACCCTCTTCACAAGCTACTAAGCCTAATAACTAATACAACACCCAGCTGAAGACGAGGTAAGCCGTAACAAGGTAAGTGTACCGGAAGGTGTACTTAGCATACCAAGGTGTAGCTACAAGACAAAGCGTTCAGCTTACACCTGAAAGATATCTGCTACCCACCAGATCACCTTGAGCCTAGATCTAGCCCAACGCCCTCATGACTAGTTTCACCTAAAAAATTCACCTAACTACTGAACTAAAGCATTACCCAAACTTAGTATAGGCGATAGAAAAGACTACCTCCTGGCGCGATAGAAAGCTGTACCGTAAGGGAAAGATGAAACAGAAGTGAAAAACCCAAGCAATAAACAGCAAAGATAGACCCTTGTACCTTTTGCATCATGATTTAGCAAGAAATAACCAAGCAAAATGAACTTAAGCTTGCCCCCCCGAAACCCAAGCGAGCTACTTATAGGCAGCTATTTGAGCGAACCCGTCTCTGTTGCAAAAGAGTGGGATGACCTATTAGTAGAGGTGAAAAGCCAATCGAGCTGGGTGATAGCTGGTTGCCCGTGAAACGAATCTGAGTTCTACCTTAACTTACCCTGTCGATGAAGTTCAACCAATCACCTTTAATGTGGAAAGTTAAGAGCAACTTAAAGGAGGTACAGCTCCTTTAAAAAAGAATACAACCTCCCCTAGTGGATAAAGTCTTCCCCTCCTCCTCCTGGAGGCCTTAAAGCAGCCAACAACAAAGAATGCGTCAAAGCTCACTTACCTAAAAATCCAAAGACATCATGACTCCCTTACCTCTAACGGGCTAACCTATACCTATAGAAGAATTAATGCTAAAATAAGTAACTTGGAGCCCCTACCTCCTCTTAGACGCAAGCTTACATTCCCCCGATTATTAACAGATCAGCTAATACTACAACCCCTACGAGCCTAAATATTAACCTTTCTGTTACCCCAACATCGGAGCGCCCATTAAGAAGGATTAAAATCTGTAAAAGGAACTAGGCAAACCCAGGGCCCGACTGTTTACCAAAAACATAGCCTTCAGCCAGCCAAGTATTGAAGGTGATGCCTGCCCAGTGACACACGTTTAACGGCCGCGGTATCCTAACCGTGCGAAGGTAGCGCAATCAATTGTCCCATAAATCGAGACTTGTATGAATGGCTAAACGAGGTCCTAACTGTCTCTTACAGATAATCAGTGAAATTGATCTTCCTGTGCAAAAGCAGGAATAGCCTCATAAGACGAGAAGACCCTGTGGAACTTTAAAATCAGCGGCCACCCCACAAACAAACCCTACCCTACTGGATCTACTACCCTAAAACGCTGGCTCGCATTTTTCGGTTGGGGCGACCTTGGAGAAAAACGAATCCTCCAAAGACAAGACCACACCTCTTAACCAAGAGCAACATCTCTACGTGCTAATAGTAACCAGACCCAATACAATTGATTAATGAACCAAGCTACCCCAGGGATAACAGCGCAATCTCCTTCAAGAGCCCATATCGACGAGGAGGTTTACGACCTCGATGTTGGATCAGGACATCCTAATGGTGCAGCCGCTATTAAGGGTTCGTTTGTTCAACGATTAACAGTCCTACGTGATCTGAGTTCAGACCGGAGTAATCCAGGTCGGTTTCTATCTATGATGAACTTCCCCCAGTACGAAAGGACCGGGAAAGTGAGGCCAATACCACAAGCACGCCTCCCCCCAAGTAATGAACCCAACTAAATTACCAAAAGGCCACCCATCCTCTTCGCCCTAGATAAGGGCCAGCTAGTGTGGCAGAGTTTGGTAAATGCAAAAGGCTTAAGCCCTTTACTCAGAGGTTCAAATCCTCTCCCTAGCCTTGTAAGCCCATGACCTGATCTTCCACTGCGACTTGCCTTACCATGTCATTATCCTATGCCATCCCAATCCTCCTCGCAGTAGCCTTCTTAACCCTAGTCGAACGGAAAGTCCTAAGTTACATGCAATCCCGCAAAGGCCCAAACATTGTAGGCCCCTTCGGACTACTACAACCAGTAGCAGATGGAGTGAAACTGTTTATCAAAGAACCTATCCGCCCCTCCACCTCCTCCCCCGTCCTCTTCATCATCACCCCCATACTAGCCCTCCTCTTGGCAATCACAATCTGGACCCCACTACCTTTACCCCTCCCCCTCGCTGACCTAAACTTGGGCCTTCTTTTTCTTTTAGCCATGTCTAGCCTAGCAGTATATTCAATTCTGTGATCAGGATGGGCTTCCAATTCAAAATACGCTCTAATTGGAGCACTACGAGCCGTAGCACAAACCATCTCCTATGAAGTTACACTAGCTATCATCCTCCTATCCGTAATTCTACTAAGCGGTAGCTACACCCTAAACACCCTAGCTACTACCCAAGAACCACTGTATCTGATCTTCTCCTCCTGGCCCCTCGCAATAATATGATACATCTCTACACTAGCAGAAACAAACCGTGCCCCGTTTGACCTTACAGAAGGAGAATCCGAATTAGTTTCTGGCTTCAACGTAGAGTATGCCGCAGGACCATTTGCCTTATTCTTTCTGGCTGAGTATGCCGACATTATGCTAATAAACACATTAACCACCATCCTATTCCTAAACCCCAGCACATTCAACCTCTCCCCTGAACTTTTCCCAATTATCCTCGCCACAAAAGTTCTACTTCTCTCCTCCGGCTTCCTATGAATCCGGGCCTCATACCCTCGATTCCGCTATGACCAACTAATACACTTACTATGGAAAAACTTCCTTCCATTGACGCTAGCACTATGCCTCTGACATACCAGCATACCAATCTGCTACGCAGGTATCCCCCCCTTCCTAAGAAATCAAGGAAATGTGCCCGAACACAAGGATCACTATGATAAAGTGAACATGGAGGTATACTAACCCTCTCATTTCCTAATACAAAACTTAGAAAAGTAGGGATCGAACCTACACAAAAGAGATCAAAACTCTCCATACTTCCTCTATATTATTTCCTAGTAAGGTAAGCTAACAAAGCTATCGGGCCCATACCCCGAAAATGATGGTTCAACTCCTTCCCCTACTAATGAACCCCCATGCAAAACTATTATCATCAGCAAGCCTAATACTGGGGACTACCATCACAATTTCAAGCAACCACTGAACAATAGCCTGAACAGGCCTAGAGATCAACACCCTCGCTATCATCCCCCTCATCTCAAAACCCCACCACCCGCGAGCCATTGAGGCTGCAATCAAGTATTTTCTAGTGCAAGCGGCCGCCTCAGCACTAGTTCTCTTCTCAAGCCTAATAAATGCATGATTCACAGGGCAATGAGATATCACCCAGCTAAGCCACCCAACTTCCTGCCCACTACTAACGACCGCAATTGCAATAAAACTTGGATTAGTACCCTTCCACTTTTGATTCCCAGAAGTACTTCAAGGCTCAACTCTGACTACAGCCCTACTCCTATCTACAGTCATAAAACTTCCTCCGATCACTATCCTCTTCCTAACATCCCACTCTCTAAACCCAACACTACTAACCGCCATAGCCATTGCCTCAGCCGCCCTAGGTGGATGAATGGGATTAAACCAGACACAACTGCGGAAAATCCTAGCCTTCTCATCCATCTCCCATCTTGGCTGAATAGCCATCGTCATAACCTACAACCCGAAGCTCACACTATTAACCTTCTACCTATACTCTCTAATCACCACTACCGTATTCCTCACCCTAACCAAAACCAAAGCCCTAAAACTATCCACAATGATAACCTCATGGACAAAAATCCCCACCCTAAATGCAACCTTCATGTTAACCCTACTATCCCTAGCAGGACTTCCTCCGCTAACAGGCTTCCTACCCAAATGACTCATCATCCAAGAACTCACTAAGCAAGAGCTAACCACAGCAGCCACAATCATTACCATACTTTCACTACTAAGCCTCTTTTTTTATCTCCGCCTCGCATACTACTCCACAATCACACTCCCTCCAAACTCAACAAACCACATAAAACAATGGCACATTAACAAGCCCACAAATACCATGATCGCCATTCTAGCCTCTCTATCAATTCTACTATTACCATTATCCCCTATAATCCTGACAATCATCTAGAAACTTAGGATAGCTACTAAACCGAAGGCCTTCAAAGCCTTAAACAAGAGTTAAACCCTCTTAGTTTCTGCTAAGACTCGCAAGATATTAACTTGCATCTCCTAAATGCAACTCAGGTGCTTTAACTAAGCTAGAGCCTTCCTCCACAAGACCTAGACAGGCGGGCCTCGATCCCGCAAAACCCTAGTTAACAGCTAGATGCCCAAACCTGACAGGCTTCCGTCTAGAAAGACCCTGGTGCACTTTCAATGCACATCAATGAGCTTGCAACTCAACATGAACTTCACTACAGGGTCGGCAAGAAGAGGAATTAAACCTCTGTAAAAAGGACTACAGCCTAACGCCTATAACACTCAGCCATCTTACCTGTGACCTTCATTACCCGATGACTATTCTCAACCAACCACAAAGATATCGGCACTTTATATCTAATCTTCGGAGCATGAGCCGGCATAATTGGAACCGCCCTAAGCCTACTCATCCGAGCTGAACTTGGACAACCAGGGACGCTCCTAGGAGACGACCAAATCTACAATGTGATTGTTACTGCCCATGCCTTCGTAATAATCTTTTTTATAGTAATACCGATCATAATCGGAGGATTCGGAAATTGACTAGTCCCACTCATAATTGGTGCCCCAGACATAGCATTTCCGCGCATGAATAATATAAGCTTCTGACTTCTCCCGCCATCATTCATACTTCTTCTAGCCTCATCCACAGTTGAAGCAGGAGCAGGTACAGGTTGAACAGTTTACCCCCCATTAGCCGGTAACCTAGCTCATGCCGGAGCTTCAGTAGACCTAGCTATCTTCTCCCTCCACCTAGCGGGTGTATCCTCTATCCTGGGGGCAATTAACTTCATCACAACCGCTATCAACATAAAACCCCCAGCCCTATCACAGTATCAAACTCCCTTATTCGTATGATCCGTCCTAATTACTGCCGTCCTACTCCTACTCTCACTTCCAGTCCTCGCCGCAGGCATCACAATACTACTAACTGATCGAAACCTAAACACCACATTCTTTGACCCTGCCGGAGGCGGAGACCCAGTCCTCTACCAACATCTCTTCTGATTCTTTGGCCACCCAGAAGTCTACATCCTAATTCTCCCCGGATTCGGGATTATCTCTCACGTAGTAACCTACTATGCCGGTAAAAAAGAACCATTCGGCTACATAGGCATAGTATGAGCCATACTATCTATTGGATTCCTAGGCTTCATCGTATGAGCCCACCACATATTCACAGTAGGAATAGACGTAGACACCCGAGCATACTTCACATCCGCCACTATAATCATTGCTATTCCAACCGGCATCAAAGTCTTTAGCTGATTAGCTACACTACACGGCGGAACCATCAAATGAGACCCCCCAATACTATGAGCCCTAGGCTTCATCTTCCTATTCACCATCGGAGGGTTAACAGGAATCGTCCTAGCAAACCCCTCATTAGACATCGCCCTGCATGATACATACTATGTAGTTGCTCACTTCCATTACGTCCTGTCCATAGGGGCAGTATTTGCCATCCTGGCAGGTTTCACCCACTGGTTCCCTCTATTCACAGGATACATACTACACCCCACATGGGCCAAAGCTCATTTCGGAGTAATATTTACAGGCGTAAATCTAACCTTCTTCCCACAGCACTTCCTAGGATTAGCAGGTATGCCACGACGATACTCCGACTACCCAGATGCTTATACCCTATGAAATACCATCTCTTCTATCGGCTCACTCATCTCAATAACAGCAGTAATTATACTAATATTTATAATCTGAGAAGCCTTCGCATCAAAACGAAAAATCCTACAGCCTGAGCTAACTACAACTAACGTTGAATGAATCCATGGCTGCCCCCCTCCATATCATACTTTCGAAGAGCCAGCCTCTGTCCAAGTACAAGAAAGGAAGGAATCGAACCCTCATATGCTGGTTTCAAGCCAACCGCATCAAACCACTCATGCTTCTTTCTTATGGAATGTTAGTAAACCCATTACATAGCCTTGTCAAGACTAAATCATGGGTGAAAGCCCCATACATTCCACATGGCCAACCACTCCCAACTAGGATTTCAAGACGCCTCATCCCCCATCATAGAAGAACTCGTAGAATTTCACGACCACGCTCTAATAGTTGCATTAGCTATCTGCAGCTTAGTCCTATACCTTCTTGCACTTATACTAATAGAAAAACTATCCTCAAACACCGTCGACGCACAAGAAGTAGAACTAATCTGAACCATCCTCCCAGCAATCGTCCTTATTCTACTCGCTTTACCATCCCTACAAATCTTATACATAATAGACGAAACCGATGAACCTGACCTAACACTAAAAGCAATCGGCCACCAATGATATTGAACCTACGAATACACAGACTTCAAAGACCTTGCATTTGACTCCTACATAATCCCCACGACAGAGCTACCACAAGGACACTTCCGCCTACTAGAAGTTGATCATCGAGTCATTGTTCCCATAGAATCCCCCATCCGTGTTATTATCACAGCCAGCGACGTCCTTCACTCATGGGCAGTCCCCACATTAGGAGTAAAAACAGACGCAATCCCAGGCCGACTTAATCAAACCTCCTTCATCACAACTCGACCAGGAATCTTCTACGGCCAATGCTCAGAAATCTGCGGCGCTAACCACAGCTACATACCAATCGTAGTAGAATCCACCCCTCTCTCCCACTTCGAGAGCTGATCATCACTACTATCATCCTAATCATTAAGAAGCTATGTAACAGCACTAGCCTTTTAAGCTAGAGAAAGAGGATTCCACCACCCTCCTTAATGATATGCCTCAACTCAACCCAAATCCATGATTCCTCACCCTACTTATATCATGAGCAACCTTCTCGCTAATCATCCAACCTAAACTCTTAGCATTCACCACCACTAACCCACCCTCTACTAAATCCAAAGTATCTCCCAAGACCACCCCCTGAGCCTGACCATGAACCTAAGCTTCTTCGACCAATTCACAAGCCCATGCCTTCTAGGAATCCCACTAGTCCTACTCGCAACACTATTCCCCGCCCTATTACTCCCGACACCTAACAACCGATGAATCACAAACCGCCTCGCAACCCTCCAGCTATGACTCCTTCACCTAATCACAAAACAACTGATAATACCACTAAACAAAGCAGGTCACAAGTGAGCCCTAATCCTCACATCCCTAATAACACTACTCCTCACAATCAACCTCCTCGGCCTATTACCGTACACCTTTACCCCAACTACACAACTATCAATAAACATAGCATTAGCCTTCCCACTCTGACTCGCTACCCTACTTACAGGCCTACGAAACCAACCCTCAATGTCCCTAGGACACCTGCTCCCCGAAGGAACCCCAACACTACTCGTCCCCGCCCTAATCATGATCGAAACAACCAGCCTACTCATTCGCCCACTAGCACTTGGCGTCCGCCTAACAGCAAATCTCACAGCAGGCCACCTACTTATTCAACTTATCTCCACAGCCACTACCGCCCTCCTCCCAATCATGCCCACAATCTCCATCCTAACCACATTAATCTTGCTCCTACTGACCATTCTAGAAGTAGCTGTAGCCATAATCCAAGCCTATGTCTTCGTTCTACTACTAAGCCTTTACTTACAAGAAAACATCTAATGGCCCACCAAGCACACTCCTACCACATAGTAGACCCAAGCCCATGACCCATCTTTGGGGCAGCCGCCGCCCTATTAACAACCTCCGGACTAGCCATATGATTCTACTATAACTCCCTGCAACTCCTTAGCCTTGGCTTACTTTCCATAATCCTAGTCACACTTCAATGATGACGAGACATTGTACGAGAGAGCACATTCCAAGGCCACCACACACCCACAGTTCAAAAAGGCCTACGATACGGAATAATCCTCTTCATCACATCCGAAGCATTCTTCTTCTTAGGCTTCTTCTGAGCATTCTTCCACTCCAGCCTAGTACCCACCCCAGAGCTAGGTGGACAATGACCCCCAACAGGCATCAAACCTCTTAACCCCCTCGAAGTTCCCCTGCTAAACACAGCCATCCTCTTAGCCTCGGGAGTTACCGTCACATGAGCACATCACAGTATCACCGAAAGCAATCGAAAACAAGCAATCCATGCACTAACACTCACAATCCTACTTGGATTCTACTTCACAGCACTCCAAGCAATAGAATATTACGAAGCACCATTTTCAATCGCCGACGGAGTATATGGTACAACCTTCTTCGTCGCAACCGGATTCCATGGACTCCACGTAATCATCGGATCTTCCTTCCTATCAGTCTGCCTCCTACGACTAATCAAATTCCACTTTACATCCAACCACCACTTCGGATTCGAAGCAGCAGCTTGATACTGGCACTTCGTAGACATCATCTGATTATTCCTCTACATAACAATCTACTGATGAGGGTCATGCTCTTCTAGTATACTAATTACAATTGACTTCCAATCTCTAAAATCTGGTAAGACCCCAGAGAAGAGCAATTAACATAATCACATTTATATTAACCTTATCCCTCGCACTATGTACAATCTTAACTACGCTAAACTTCTGGCTAGCCCAAACCAACCCAGACTCCGAAAAACTATCACCCTATGAGTGCGGCCTCGACCCTCTCGGCTCCGCCCGCCTGCCATTTTCTATTCGCTTCTTCCTCAGTAGCAATTCTATTCCTACTCTTCGACTTAGAAATTGCACTCCTCCTTCCTCTTCCATGAGCCATCCAACTCCAATCCCCTACCACAACCCTAACCTGAGCCTCCGTCATTATCCTCTTACTTACCCTAGGACTTATCTATGAATGAACACAAGGAGGTCTAGAGTGAGCAGAATAAACAGAAAGTTAGTCTAACTAAGACAGTTGATTTCGGCTCAACAAATCATAGCCAAACCCTATGACTTTCTCCATGTCACTTTCACACCTAAGCTTCTACTCAGCTTTTACTCTAAGCAGCCTAGGACTAGCATTCCACCGCACACACCTAATCTCTGCCCTTCTATGCCTTGAAAGCATAATACTATCCATGTACATCGCCCTACCAATCTGACCCATCGAAAATCAAGCAACATCCCCCACCCTAATACCCATACTCATACTCACATTCTCAGCATGCGAAGCTGGCACAGGCCTAGCAATGCTAGTAGCCTCTACCCGAACCCATGGCTCAGACCACCTACACAACCTAAACCTGCTACAATGCTAAAAATCATCCTCCCAACAATTATGCTCTTCCCCACAACCCTCCTATCCCCACAAAAATTCCTATGAACCAATACCACCCTCTACAGCCTACTAATTGCCGCTCTTAGCCTACAATGATTACACCCCACATATTATCCACTCAAATGTACGACCCAATGAACTGGCATCGACCAAATCTCATCTCCCCTGCTTGTCCTATCCTGCTGACTTCTACCCCTCATAATCCTAGCAAGTCAAAACCATCTCCAACATGAACCCCTAACACGAAAACGAATCTTTATTACAACACTAGTAACAATCCAGCCATTCATTCTCCTAGCATTCTCAACCACCGAACTTATACTGTTCTATATTTCATTTGAAGCTACCCTCATCCCCACCCTCGTACTAATCACACGATGAGGTAACCAACCAGAACGCCTAAGTGCAGGCACCTACCTACTATTCTATACCCTAATTAGCTCACTGCCCTTACTAATTACAATCCTATACCTACACACCCAAACTGGTACCCTCCACTTAACAATGCTAAAACTTACCCACCCGATCCTCACGGCCTCCTGAACTAACATCTTATCAGGCTTAGCCCTACTAATAGCATTCATAGTAAAAGCCCCCTTGTACGGACTTCACCTATGATTACCCAAAGCCCACGTAGAAGCCCCAATCGCAGGATCCATACTACTTGCTGCTCCACTCCTCAAGCTAGGTGGATACGGCATTATACGAGTCACCCTCCTAACAGGCCCCCTCTCCAACCACCTACACTACCCATTCATTACCTTTGCCCTATGAGGTGCATTAATGACTAGCTCAATCTGCCTCCGACAAACTGATCTAAAATCCCTCATCGCCTACTCATCTGTAAGCCACATAGGCCTGGTCATCGCTGCAGCTATAATCCAAACCCACTGGTCATTCTCAGGAGCAATAATCCTCATGATCTCCCACGGCCTAACCTCCTCAATACTATTCTGCCTCGCCAACACAAACTACGAACGCACACACAGCCGTATCCTACTCCTCACCCGAGGCTTACAGCCCCTTTTGCCACTTATAGCTACCTGATGACTTCTAGCTAACCTCACAAACATAGCCCTACCCCCCACCACAAACCTTATAGCAGAACTAACCATCATAATCGCACTATTCAACTGATCCACACCCACAATCATCTTAACCGGAATCGCAACTCTCTTAACTGCCTCATACACGCTATTCATACTACTAGCAACCCAGCGAGGAACCCTGCCAAGCCACATCACATCAACTCAAAACTCAACCACACGAGAACATCTCCTAATAACCCTCCATACCATCCCCATATTACTCTTGATTCTCAAGCCAGAAATCATCTCTGGGCTCCCTTTATGCAAGTATAGTTTCAATCCAAACATTAGACCGTGACTCTAAAAATAGAAGTTAAACCCTTCTTACCTGCCGAGGGGAGGTTCAACCAACGAGAACTGCTAACTCTTGTATCTGAGTCTAAAACCTCAGCCCCCTTACTTTTAAAGGATAACAGCAATCCATTGGTCTAAGGAACCACCCATCTTGGTGCAAATCCAAGTAAAAGTAATGGACACAACACTACTACTTAGTACCCTCATACTACTCACACTAGTAATTATCCTAACCCCCACACTGCTGCCACTCCTATCAAAAAATCTCCAAAACTCCCCAACCACCATCATACGTACCATCAAAACCGCTTTCTTAATCAGCCTGATACCGATATCACTCTTCCTATACTCAGGCACAGAAAGCATTACCTCCAACTGAGAATGAAAATTCATCGCAAACTTCAAAATCCCCCTCAGCTTTAAAATTGACCAGTACTCCATACTATTTTTCCCCATCGCATTATTTGTAACATGATCTATCCTTCAATTCACAGCATGATACATAAGCTCAGAACCATACCTCATAAAATTCTACTCCTACCTTCTGATGTTCTTAATTGCCATACTAACCCTAACCATCGCTAACAACATATTCCTCCTATTCATTGGCTGAGAAGGCGTAGGAATCATATCATTCTTACTAATCGGTTGATGGCAGGGTCGAGCAGATGCTAACACAGCCGCTCTCCAAGCTGTCATCTACAACCGAATCGGAGACATCGGCCTCATCCTAAGCATAGCCTGACTCGCCTCAACCATAAACACCTGAGAGATCCAACAAGCCTTCACCAGCACCCAAACCCCAACCCTACCCCTCCTAGGCCTTATTCTCGCCGCCACAGGAAAGTCAGCCCAATTCGGCCTACACCCATGACTACCAGCAGCCATAGAAGGTCCAACTCCAGTCTCCGCCCTACTCCACTCAAGCACTATAGTAGTCGCCGGAATTTTCCTCCTTATCCGCACCCACCCAATACTCTCTAACAACCAAACCGCTCTTACCCTATGCCTGTGCCTAGGAGCCCTATCTACCCTCTTCGCTGCCACATGTGCCCTTACACAAAATGATATCAAAAAAATCATTGCCTTCTCCACATCCAGCCAACTCGGCTTAATAATAGTCACAATCGGACTAAACCTACCACAACTAGCCTTCTTCCACATCTCAACGCATGCCTTCTTCAAAGCCATACTATTCTTATGTTCAGGCTCAATCATCCACAGCCTAAATGGAGAACAGGACATCCGAAAAATAGGTGGTCTGCAAAAAATACTCCCAACAACCACCTCCTGCCTAACCATCGGCAATCTAGCACTAATAGGAACTCCATTCCTAGCCGGATTCTACTCAAAAGACCTCATCATTGAAAACCTAAACACCTCCTACCTAAACACCTGAGCCCTCCTCTTAACACTCCTAGCCACATCATTCACGGCCACCTACAGTCTGCGCATAACCCTCCTAGTACAGACAGGATTTACCCGCATAATCCCATCCCCCCCAATAAATGAGAACAACCCAACAATCATCAACCCAATTACCCGCCTTGCCCTAGGCAGCATCATGGCCGGCCTCCTCATCACATCCTACATCACACCCACAAAAACCCCTCCAATAGCCATGCCCACAACCACAAAGACCGCAGCCATCATCCTCACTATCCTAGGCATTATCCTCGCCCTAGAACTCTCAAACATAACCCATGCCCTAACCCAGCCAAAACAAACTCACCTCCTAAACTTCTCAACTACACTAGGCTACTTCAACCCCCTAGTACACCGACTTAACTCCGCAAACCTACTGAGCAGCGGACAAAACATTGCCTCCCACCTAATCGACCTATCTTGATATAAAAAAATAGGACCCGAAGGACTTGCCGACCTCCAACTCATAGCAGCTAAAACCTCAACCCCCATACACACCGGACTAATTAAAACCTACTTAGGGTCCTTTGCCCTATCCATCCTCATCATCCTACTAACATATAGACCCCAAATTAATGGCCCCAAACCTCCGAAAATCCCACCCCCTATTAAAAATAATCAATAACTCCCTCATTGACCTACCCACCCCACCGAACATCTCCGCCTGATGGAACTTTGGATCCCTCCTAGGCATCCGCCTAATGACACAAATCCTAACCGGCCTCCTCCTAGCCATACACTACACCGCAGACACAACCCTAGCCTTCTCATCCGTCGCCCACACATGCCGAAACGTCCAGTACGGCTGACTACTCCGCAACCTACACGCTAACGGTGCTTCACTCTTCTTCATCTGCATTTACCTCCACATCGGCCGCGGACTCTATTACGGCTCGTACCTCTCCAAAGAAACCTGAAACACAGGAGTTATCCTGCTACTTACCCTAATAGCAACCGCCTTTGTAGGATACGTTCTTCCATGAGGACAAATATCCTTCTGAGGGGCTACAGTCATCACCAACCTATTCTCAGCTATCCCCTATATTGGACAAACCCTAGTAGAATGAGCCTGAGGCGGGTTCTCAGTAGATAACCCCACACTTACACGGTTCTTCGCCCTTCACTTCCTTCTCCCATTCGCAATCGCAGGCCTCACTCTAATCCACCTCACCTTCCTCCACGAATCAGGATCAAACAACCCCCTAGGCATCGTATCAAACTGTGATAAGATTCCATTCCACCCCTACTTCTCCATAAAAGATATCCTAGGCTTCATGCTCATGCTACTACCACTCACAACCCTAGCCCTATTTTCCCCCAACCTCTTAGGAGACCCAGAAAACTTTACCCCAGCAAACCCCCTAGTAACACCTCCCCACATCAAACCAGAATGATACTTCCTATTTGCCTACGCCATTCTCCGATCTATCCCTAACAAACTAGGGGGAGTCCTGGCCCTAGCCGCATCAGTACTGATCCTATTCTTAATCCCCTTCCTCCACAAATCAAAACAGCGTACCCTAACCCTCCGCCCACTCTCCCAGCTCCTATTCTGAACCCTCGTCGCCAACCTCCTTATCCTCACATGAGTGGGCAGCCAACCCGTAGAGCACCCCTTCATTATCATCGGCCAACTAGCCTCCATTACCTACTTCACAATCCTCCTAATCCTATTCCCCATTACTGGAGCCCTAGAAAACAAAATACTAAATTACTAAACCACTCTAATAGTTTATTAAAAACATTGGTCTTGTAAACCAAAGAATGAAGACTATACCCCTTCTTAGAGTTTGAAATACCCACCAAAGAAACAGCTCAACCCCCAAAGCTCATCCTATAAACCACTCACCTAAACTACACATCAAACCCAACCACCCAAGTACCCAAAGAAATAAACCTCACACTAACCAACACAGCAAACAAGGCTACCATCATCCCCACCCTACAAACAGAGCACAGCTATACCCTCAACTCTTAACCCTAAAAAAATTACAAAGTAAGCCATAGCAACTCCCGCTTGGCTTTCTCCAAGGCCTGTGACTTGAAAAACCACCGTTGATTGATACTTCAACTACAGGAACACCCACTAACAGCATCACAGTGGCCCTATACATGGACCCCCCCCTTCCCCCCCCATACGCATATGCTCAGGCGAGTCGTATGTATGGGCATGCATTGGTCTATATGCCCCATGCATTGTATCAATGTTAGAGAATGCAGTTATATGCATGTACTAGTTCCATGCTATGTCTTCAGTACAAGTTCTTGATTGTCCACCTGTCTTATCTTAGAGGATTAATCTTGTATTGAGCTTAGGAATGGCTTCATAATCTGTACTAAAACCATATACAGTAATGGGCCGTACATGTACTATGGGGTCAAGTGTACGGCTGTGCTTGAATTCAGTTGATTGAATGGTGACAGGTCATGGTAGTTCAATAGTCTCTTGGGGTGCCGGTATCTGAAGTACCAGGTTATTTATTGGTCGTTCTTCTCACGTGAAATCAGCAACCCGCCGCATAGAAGGCTCTACGTTACTAGCTTCAGGACCATTCTTTCCCCCTACACCCTAGCGCGACTTGCTCTTTTGCGCCTCTGGTTCCTCGGTCAGGGCCATGGCTCGGTTGACTTAGCACTCGGTCCTCTTCACAGAGTCATTTGGTTGATGCTTGTCTGCTTCTCACCCGTGATCGCGGCATCTGGATTGCCTGGGGCGCCTCTAGTATTTTTCTCTTCTAAACTTCTTCAGGCTGCCCTCCGGTGCACCGCGGCGCAGCCATCGAAGACGTGAGCATACAGACGCGTCATCGGCCTCTTATTAGCACTCAGGAATGACTGGATGAGACGGTTGGAGTATTTGGGGAATCATTTTTACACTGTGCACTTTGTTTTCCATTTGGTTGTTGGTGTGTCCACTAACCCCTAACATGGTGTTATTTGTTGAATGCTTGTTGGACATAATTTTATTTCTTTTCTTCTTGTTTACACTTCCTCTAATTTTCATTCACTCTATAAATCAAGCTAGGTAAATTTCAGCTAAAAATTTAACAAGCCTTATTAAAAATTTTTCACGAATCTTATTCTTATATTTTACATTTCCTTCAACCACTGAAGTTCCATTAAAAAATACACCCAAATCAACGTAACTTTTTTCGGTGTGTTATTATATATTTACACATAATTATTACCCTCCACACCGCTGAAGTTACATTAAAAAAATAAAGCATTATTATGCTTTACATAACTAAATTTCATGCCCTGATATAAATAAAATCCACCTCCGCCCACTTCCACCTCCCCATCCCTCTCCTCCACTACTGGAACCCAGAAAACAAAATACCAAACCACCAAATCACTAACAATTTACTAAGAGCATTAACCCTGCTAACCAAAGAATGAAAACTACACCCATCCGCAAGCACCCACTCAGAAAGAGAGAACTCAAACCTCTATCTCCAACTCCCAAAGCTGGCATTTTATACTAAACTACTTTCTGAACTCCGTACCAACCTAACTGCCCGAAGAGCCCCACGAGATAACCCCCGCACTAACTCTAACACAACAAACAAAGTTAACAGTAACCCTCAACCTCCCACTAAAAATATCCCCACTCCATAGGAGTAAAACATAGCCACACCCCCAAAGTCCAACCGAACAGAAAGTACACCCCCAGCATCAACCGTGACTACACTAAGCTTCCAACACTCTGCAAACCCACCAACAATCACTCCAATAACAAACACTAAAACAAACCCAACACCATACCCAACAACTCGTCAATCCCCTCAAGCTTCCGGAAAAGGATCCGCTGCTAAAGACACAGAGTACACAAAAACTACCAACATCCCACCCAAGTACACTAGAAACAGCACTAACGAAATAAAAGAAACTCCCAAACTCAATAACCATCCACACCCCACAACAGATCCCAAAACCAAACCAACAACCCCATAATAAGGAGATGGATTTGAAGCAACCGCTAACCCCCCTAACACAAAGCATAGCCCTAAAAAAATTACAAAGTAAGTCATAGCAATTCCTGCTTGGCTTTTCTCCAAGACCTGTGACTTGAAAAACCACCGTTGATTGATACTTCAACTACAGGAACACCCACTAACAGCATCACAGTGGCCCTATACATGGACCCCCCCCCTTCCCCCCCATACGCATATGCTCAGGTGAGTTATGTATGTATTAGCACATGACCTATACATTCTACGTGTCAAGCTAATGTTAAATCACACATTAATCTGTATGTACGAGGTCCATAAAATGCTTGATATAATATTTATTCTTAATCGGCCATAAGTTTATTCAGAGGATTAATCTTGTATTGAGCTTAGGAATGGCTTCATAATCTGTACTAAAACCATATACAGTAATGGGCTGTACATGTACTATGGGGTCAAGTGAACGGCTGTGCTTGAATTCAGTTGATTGAATGGTGACAGGTCATGGTAGTTCAATAGTCTCTTGGGGTGCCGGTATCTGAAGTACCAGGTTATTTATTGGTCGTTCTTCTCACGTGAAATCAGCAACCCGCCGCATAGAAGGCTCTACGTTACTAGCTTCAGGACCATTCTTTCCCCCTACACCCTAGCGCGACTTGCTCTTTTGCGCCTCTGGTTCCTCGGTCAGGGCCATGGCTCGGTTGACTTAGCACTCGGTCCTCTTCACAGAGTCATTTGGTTGATGCTTGTCTGCTTCTCACCCGTGATCGCGGCATCTGGATTGCCTGGGGCGCCTCTAGTATTTTTCTCTTCTAAACTTCTTCAGGCTGCCCTCCGGTGCACCGCGGCGCAGCCATCGAAGACGTGAGCATACAGACGCGTCATCGGCCTCTTATTAGCACTCAGGAATGACTGGATGAGACGGTTGGAGTATTTGGGGAATCATTTTTACACTGTGCACTTTGTTTTCCATTTGGTTGTTGGTGTGTCCACTAACCCCTAACATGGTGTTATTTGTTGAATGCTTGTTGGACATAATTTTATTTCTTTTCTTCTTGTTTACACTTCCTCTAATTTTCATTCACTCTATAAATCAAGCTAGGTAAATTTCAGCTAAAAATTTAACAAGCCTTATTAAAAATTTTTCACGAATCTTATTCTTATATTTTACATTTCCTTCAACCACTGAAGTTCCATTAAAAAATACACCCAAATCAACGTAACTTTTTTCGGTGTGTTATTATATATTTACACATAATTATTACCCTCCACACCGCTGAAGTTACATTAAAAAAATAAAGCATTATTATGCTTTACATAACTAAATTTCATGCCCTCTTTCCTACCAAACACTACTAAAATTTCAAACAAACGATCAAACGATCAAACGATCAAACGATCAAACGATCAAACGATCAAACGATCAAACGATCAAACGATCAAACGATCAAACGATCTAAACAACAAACAACAAACAACAAACAACAAACAACAAACAACAAACAACAAACAACAAACAACAAACAACAAACAACAAACAACAAACAACAAACAACAAACAACAAACAACAAACAACAAACAACAAACAACAAACAACAAACAACAAACAACAAACAACAAACAACAAACAACAAACAACAAACAACAACAAACACT